TCGCATATTTTTTCACAGTCGCAGGATCACTATAACTGACTCCATTAAGTTCACCACCATAGAACTCAACAGTTACACCGACTTGTTCGACACTATACTTCGATTCTGCCCTTCTAAAGGGAACATCGGCCCTAACAATTCCGTCTCCGTCTACCAAAACAACTGGAAATGTTTCAAAAAAAGTAGGCATACGGCGTACAAAAAGTTCACGCCCTTCCTTATCTCTAAAAATGGGATGCCCTAACCAACCAACAGCTATTCCATCCCCATTGTCCATTGATCCTGCTCTGAACAACCCCCCTTTTGCCGGATTATTCCCAATGTAATCATAAAAAGCTAATTTTTCGGGAATTTTCGACCACGCTTCTGATAAACTTTGATTTTTAGCTAATCCAGCGCCAACTCTTCGATATATTTCTTGCTGGAAATATCCCTGATCCCATTGATACCGGGTAGGACCAAATAATTCGATAGGGGTAGTTGCTGAACCATACCACATAGTTCCCGCAACAACAAAAGCGGCAAAAAATACAGCAGCGATACTACTGGAAAGCACGGTTTCAATATTTCCCATACGTAATCCTTTATACAGACGTTGGGGTGGACGGACACTAAGATGAAATAGGCCCGCTAATATCCCTAAAGTGCCCGCTGCAATATGATGAGAAGCTATTCCTCCCGGAATAAAAGGATCAAAACCTTCTACCCCCCACGCTGGATTTACAGGTTGTACCTTTCCAGTTAGTCCATAAGGATCGGACACCCATATTCCAGGACCGTACAATCCGGTTACATGAAATGCGCCAAAACCAAAACAAGCCAACCCTGAAAGAAATAAATGAATTCCAAAAATCTTGGGCAAATCCAAAGAGGGTTTTCCTGTACGTTCATCACAAAATATTTCTAAATCCCAATACACCCAATGCCAGATAGCCGCTAAAAAGCACAACCCAGAAAACACAATATGTGCACCGGCCACACCTTCGTAACTCCAAATACCCGGATTCGTTATAGTTCCTCCTGTAATACTCCAACCGCCCCAGGAATTGGTTATTCCTAAACGAGTCATAAACGGTATAACGAACATACCTTGTCTCCACATTGGATCAAGAACGGGATCAGAGGGATCAAAAACTGCTAATTCATATAGAGCCATCGAACCAGCCCAACCAGCAACTAAGGCTGTATGCATTATATGTACAGAAAGCAAACGACCGGGATCATTCAATACGACGGTATGAACACGATACCAAGGTAAACCCATGGAAATACCCCTTTATCAACGAAAAATAGACACTATGTAACTTTATTGCATTAGCAAAAACTATGCTATGAACCTCCAATTATCTTCAAGAAAGGATAATATTTGTTCTAGTCTTTTTTTTTAGTAAAAGCGGAACAATTTGGTTCCTAATAAGAACGAGAAGCAGATCTATTCTATACCCGATACGGAACAATACGCAATGGGGGTAATCCCATTTTCGATCAACAAATGCATCTATATTTAGGAATCCTTCAAAAAAAAGAACTATTCGAAATGGTAAACATTTTGATCGATTTATGACTCAAATATGATAAAAGACAATATTATTAAGCCAATAAATGCATTGTTACGCTTCCACATCAAAGTCCAATATAGTACTTAATTCTTTTTTCTTTCAGTTTATGCCTATTGGTGTTCCAAAAGTACCTTTTAGAAGTCCTGGAGAGGAAGATGCCTCTTGGGTTGACGTATAGTGCGACTTGTCAGATATATTGGGTCATATGGGATTTCCCCCGTTCTCTCCCCCGATTGAGATATCATGTTTCGGCCAAAAAAAAATGGAATTACCAAGAATTTGGAGCGTGAAATGCAATTTGATTTGAGGAATATTCAAATTCATATTAGCAATTACAATAATTTATGGTTGAATTTTTTGGAACACTAAAATGAAGTCTTCATAAGTAAAGTATTCAGGCTCCCTTTACCTTTAGAAAAAAAAAAAAGACGTAATACTATTGGCATTTATCCTATATGTGCAAATCAAAATGGGGCAGATTTTTACGCGGAGTAGAGCATAAACCTAAAAGAATTGAAAAGACCTATTCAGTAACAAGAAAACAACATCGTGATTAAAATGAAATCGCGATGCAGCAATGCATCAATGATAAGTTAATTCAATATGTTTAATCTTATAATCTTAATTTAATGTATTTTTTTTTTTGAGAGGGAAGGGGCACAAAACGGAACTCATTTCGTTCTTGAAAAAATGACGAAAATTCGTTTCATTAATATACGAAATTTTCTAATTTCTTAGAATTAAGAAAGCACTCTATTCTCAAAACTAAACTAAATAAATAATATATATATAACTAGTTTCATTTAAAGCGGGCTGGAATCTACACATTGAGGCTTTTTTTCTCAATTTTTGTTGAACCGTATGCATCAAAAGGTGCATGTACGGCTCTTACGGGATACAAATTGGATCCTAATCAACCGACTTTATCGCGAAAGATTACTTTTTTTAGGCCAAGAGGTTGATAGCGAGATCTCGAATCAACTGATTGGTCTTATGGTTTATTTGAGTATAGAGAATGATAACAAGGATTTGTATTTGTTTATAAACTCTCCTGGCGGATGGGTAATCCCGGGGGTCGCTATTTATGATACTATGCAATTTGTTCAACCTGATGTGCAGACAATATGCATGGGATTAGCGGCTTCAATGGGGTCTTTTATACTCGTCGGTGGAGAGATTACTAAACGTCTAGCATTCCCTCACGCTTAGCGCCAATGAGTTTTTTACGAAAAAAAGACTATGCATGAAATTAGAAAAATTAAGTAATAATAGCATGGCACATCGAATCCGATATACGAATTTTGTTTTTTCAAAACATTCAATTATATATCGAAAGGGTAGTATGCAATTAGTCGACGAAGTTTTCCCCATTTTGTCTTCGCTATTGTCGGAGACCCATTTTAGCGTCACAAACCTTTTTTTTGTATTTTCCCACTTTTCAAAATTCCGATATTTATTTCTATTTAGTGCTATACTTATGAATATACTTTTGAAAGAGTAAAAAAACTAAAATAAATCAAAACTTTGGGATTGCTGAATCACAGAGGAGATAAATATATAAAGCAACGGAGCCATCATAGTATTTTGTTAACTACTCTGAAATCGGAAAGGAAGGATGGTAATTGGGTAGTTTGACGATGTCAATCCGATACAACCGAAAATTTCTATATATTTTCTTTGATGATTCTTTGATGGAAGGTCAAACGGAATTCCATTCGAGAGCCGTATGCAATGCCTAAAGGATGCCCGTACGGTTGTTCTATACTTTCTTGTTTTCTTTATTTCTTTCCATCTCATAATCGAGAGAGAAGAACCTTTTGTTCCATCATCAGGGTAATGATACATCAACCTGCGAGTTCTTTTTATGAGGCACAAACGGGAGAATTTATCCTAGAAGCAGCAGAACTACTTAAATTGCGAGAAACCATTACAAGGGTTTATGTACAAAGAACGGGCAACCCTTTATGGGTCGTATCCGAAGATATGGAAAGGGATATTTTTATGTCAGCCACGGAAGCCCAAGCTCATGGAATTGTTGATCTTGTAGCAGTTGAATAAAAAAGCAAATAGAGGGAATAAGTTTAAATAAATCGACAATTTTGATTTTTTTATTTAGTTATTACAGGATTGACTAATATCTTAGTCATCTATTCCACGGGAAAGGAATTCATAATTAGCCGGTTAGGATCAATCTAAACCAACCCATTCATTATGGATCCGATTCAACATGCCAACTATTAAACAACTTATTAGAAACACAAGACAGCCAATCCAAAATGTCACGAAATCCCCCGCTCTCGGGGGCTGTCCTCAGCGACGAGGAACATGTACTAGGGTGTATGCGCGACTCGTTCAGATCATTTCTAATAGAAAGAGAAAGATCTAATAGAAAGAGAAAGAAGGAAATCGAAGAAAGAAGTACGTACGTTCACTATATCAAACTAAAAAAGATCTATTGGATTCTTCCATTGGAAATGAAATTTATGGTTTGCGTTGGTGCAAATTGAAGTCACTTTCGTTTCAAAATTGAAGATGATCAAAAATTCCTCATTGGTAACGAATGTTTATCCATTAAGCGAGCAACTATTATTTTGAAAACCCAATTTGACTATGAAAAACGGACTAAGAGGGTCAAGGGTCAGCTCCCCTCCCAGCAAATCTTCATAATTCAATATCGTTACTGTATAAGTAGATCCTCTTGTGAAAGACGTTTTTTTTACTAGTCATGGGTAGAGCAAAAGAATGTGAACTGTACAAGTTAGCAATAGTATTCATTAAATGAAGTCGAAGTAAAGGACTCCGGTGTATAGAGAGGACCTCACCGTTTTAGAAAGAACCATAGAAACGATGGAACCCAGGATTTCCCTTTTATATATAGGCATTCAAATAAATTGAATTGATACTAAGTAGCAAAAAACGAAAACGTAAAAAATATTCTATTCAAAGAAATTCAAATAAATAGAAATGACTCGGAATAAATAAATCGTGGTTGGGAAGGTTATAGTAGCAAAAGCCATTGGAATTCTTATTTTATACATGGGAAGAATGCGTGCGTGTTGTTATTACTAAACTAGTCAATTGGAAACGAATAACTGAAAGAAAGGAAATCCATTAGTTATTCATTAAGGTTTCATTTATTCAATGACCAGAATTACACGAGGATATATAGCTCGTAGACGTCGAACAAAAATTCGTTTATTTGCATCAAGCTTTCGTGGCGCTCATTCGAGACTTACTCGAACTATTATACAACAGAAAATCAGAGCTTTGGTTTCGTCTTATCGAGATAGAGGTAAGCGAAAGAGGGATTTTCGTCGTTTGTGGATTACTCGGATAAATGCAGTAATTCGTACTCATTTTGTATCCTATAGGTATAGTAATTTCATCCACAATCTGGACAACAACCGGTTGCTTTTTAATCGTAAAATAGTTGCACAAATAGCTATATTAAATAGGAATTGTCTTTATATGATTTCTAATTCGATCAAAAAGAAATAAATTATTCAATTTGAAGTAAAAATTGGAATTGTAAGTTCGACTATTGAAAATGCCATTTTATGGAGAATGAACTCCGAGAAAGTAGACTAAAAATCAGTATGATAACGATAAAGTCGCTCAAAATAAAATGAGCAACAAAATCCGTCCAATAAATATCCCAGACAAAAAGATTGTTTCTTCACCAATTCTTGTTTTTTTGACGATAAAATAAATTAAGTAGGAGAAATCCAATCTAATCTTGATTGGATTCTCGAATTATTCGAATAAAACTATCTCAGAGTTTTCATTTTTATTAAAATTGAAGAGGAAAGTAAGCCTACTTATTCCGGATTCTAAGACCATTAGCTCTAGTAGTCGATTCACTTCTTTCAAATTGTTTATCATTATTAAGAAAGGGTAATAAAGATAAAATCCGAGCTTGTTTTATAGCAATAGTAATTAATCGTTGTTGTTTTAAGGTCAATCTATTCACCCGTCTGGATAAGATTTTTCCTTGTTCACTAATAAATCGACTAATTAAACTCATGTTTCTATAATCAATTCGATCCCCCGATTGGATCGGGGGCAAACGCCTACGAAAAGATCGTTTTGATTTCCGAAAGGGTCGCTTGAAATTTTCCATACTTTGTTTATTCCTTATCTCGAAAATACTATTTCAATCCGATCCAAAATAATTTTGAATAAAAAAAAAAAAGATTGGTTTTTTTTTATTTTGAGTTAATTAAATTCTGTTAACGAAACTAGAATAATGAGGTCTCTCGAATAGAAAATATGTCCTTTTTTTCTTCCTACTATAATATAAGAGTGATACACAAATAAAAAAAAACTTGGAGTCGGTTTATTTCTTTATCTCCCCGTGAATCGTATGTTTATAACAATAGGGACAAAATTTTCTCAATTCCAAGCGACTCGGCGTGTTGTGTCGATTCTTTTGAGTAATATATCTCGAAATCCCCCTTGATTCCTTATTAAGTCCGGTTCGAAGACAATTGCTACATTCCAAAATAATTGTTACTCGGGCATCTTTTCCCTTGGCCATGACCCTCCTTTAGTTTGAGTTTTTGATTCAACCAACTCTTCTTAGTTGCTAATCTTGAAGTGACTAGCCAAAAGAAAAAAAGAAATAAAAAAAAGGTTGCTAAGTTGAAATTATCAAAGATTTCTATCACAATACAATATAATAGAGTAAGAAATATGAAATAGAATTTCATATTTCTTTTGCAAGTTTAAGTGGAAGAACGAATTGAAACTCTATTGAATTTAGCTATATTGAATTCGATTTGAAGTTATAGTATATAGTACACTATTTCACTTTCCTATCTTGTATTCCAGTTTTGTCGTGGCCCCCTTTCTGTGCTCACTCGATTTTTTCGAAATCGAATTGAACGCTGAACTCAAATTTAGCCGAGGTTGAATTCATTTTTTTTTTTCTATCTTTCCTCCTTTCTTTATTTTGTCTCTAAGTATCTAATTGAATTTTGGATAATTCAAAAAAAAAAAAAAAGAGGGGAAGGGATTAGTCACAGATCTTTTGATTCTATCTCTAATCTTCTTCACCCCCTTCCCATGTTACTAACTAAATAAACTAGTATGTTTAAAAAAAAGGAAATGTCAACGCATCTGGGAATAAACGATTGATCTCTATCAACAGACCTGCCAAAGACCCGAACCAGAGAGTACTTAGGACCGGTGCCACGGAAAGATAGGTTTTTAGATCTCGCATTTTTAATCCTCCTTCTTCATTTTATGTTTTAATGTTTTATTAAAATATCTGATGGTAATACATATTATATTATATGGAAGTATTTGATATTTCTTTGTATTTTACATGGGATCCCTACGTTCCATGATTGATTTAAGACGATAAAAAACGATAAGATTCTCCCTTTCTTAAAAAAAAAAGTACCTTTCTTCCCCTCCCCCCAGTATTCCTTTTTTACGATCAGTTTTTTAATATTCCTATGTATATAAGCATCTTATTTTTTAATAAAAAAATCTATGTTCTATAATATGAATAATATTCATATTAATACGAGATTTTATCGTAGATATGAGTTAAAAGAAAAAAAAAGAAATGTTAAGAAAAATTGTCTAGGTTCATATATTAATAGTTAATAGGAATGCAAAAAATGGAAAAACTACGATTTTTGAAAACAAGACGGAGATTCTCTACAATGACAATGTCGACCAATTGAAAAAAAGGGGTGTAGCGCAGCACGGTAGCGCGTTTGTTTTGGGTACAAAATGTCACAGGTTCAAATCCTGTCATCCCTACCCGTTACTTCTCTTATGAGAAGTAACAAGGAATAAATTTCACTCGATTCAAACCACACATCCATTTGTTTATGTTATTCTCGACGCTAGTCTAGGCATTCAAGATAAGATTCAAGTGGGGGACAAAAAAAATCTTCTTCTTGGCTGTTAACTTAACTATTGTGATAAGAAGACTTTGTTTTATAATAAAGCGCTCTTAGTTCAGTTCGGTAGAACGTGGGTCTCCAAAACCCGATGTCGTAGGTTCAAATCCTACAGAGCGTGATTCTGGGCTTGATTAATCTTTGAATTCTATCCAAATTCAAATAATTGAGCAGAACTGTAATCTGAATTTGACCTCCTCTTTTCTTAAAAAACAAATTAACAGGAGGTCAAATTATCAAAAAAAAAACTGTTAATTAATCAAAGGTCTAACTGATCACCACGTCTATATTGTAAATACGCAGTTACAAATAATCCCGCTAAAGTAATAGGAATTAGACCTAAGACAATTCCAAATAGAAAAACTTCAATCATTTCTATTTTTTTTTTGAATAAAAAAGAAAAAAGAGAGGTACTATCTATCACTAAATATTAATTCGTAGTGCCAGAGAATCTCAATGATCAATAATTGTAAATACATTCGGTAATGAACTATAGAATCTCGGAGTACCACAGAAGGATTTCTTTTTAGTTTTATGGGTTCGCCTCAGTCAATTAATTTCAAATCAATCGTATCTTGTTGAGACTAATAAAGAGAGCTGAGGTTATAGTTAAAGCTGCTAGTAGAAAACCAAAATAACTAGTTATAGTAAGCATGAAGGGGCTAAATGCAATATGTTCTTTTTCTACATATGTTTAGAAAACATTTCCCTAAGTTTGAAAATAAGACGATAAGAAAAAATAGCAATTGAAGCAAAAAATAAGAAGTTGAATTCTTAGTTGTTAATGTATGAAGCAATCATTACACTACGACCAAAAGACTAAGGGAAACAGAGTAGACTAAAGGAAATAGAGTCTAAAAGGGGATAAGTTAATCCGTTTGAGTATCCACTCTATTTTGATTTTGTAGATCTTTTGTTTTATCCTATCTATCAAATCGATTTTTTAAAATAAAGAGTGAATTTAGACGTTATAATACCCCCTTCTCTTCGTTGAAGAGATTATGGGAATGAACCCAGTACTCAACTAATAACTCATAACTAAACTACTAACTAATAAATAAAGAAATCAAATTGATTCAAATCAAAAAAAAATCAAATATCACATACATATTTAGCACATCAAATAACGTATTCAAATTCCATTCGTAGACCATTAATCCTTATCATTTTTTTTTTTTCTAGTTTATTTATTGTTTCCCTATTTTTTTTATTCTCAAATTTCTTATGAATAAGATAAAGCGATTTGATTTTAATCAATACTCTATACTCCTAGTACTTGTTACTGTACGAATCGGCAATTCGCTTTAAATGGAATAAACAAACGAGAAAAAAAAAGATTTCATTTCAAGAAAACCTTTTCTACAGGTTAGAGGTATAAAAAGGAAATTTTATAATTTCGAATGGTGGAAAGGATAATTTCACTTTTTTTATAAAAACGAAAAACCAATCCCCTTGGTTTACCGAACATAAGTTTTCCGGTTCGAAAGCAATTCGAATATAATATTCGATTATTATAACGAGAAATAAACCTTATATAAATTTATAAAAAATTTCATCTCACATTAGCAATTCCTACTTCTACATTGACAAGGAAAAGAAAAAAAAGAAATTATTGACGAGTCCAGAATTTCCATACTGATTCAACTTACGTTGCTCTCTTAGAGGAAGGATAGCTATACTGATTCGGTATACTCGAAAAAAGCCCTTGGTACAATATTGACGATCTCACAAGGATGAAGAAACGGCAGTGAATTTCCATTTACTGATATCATCTTTTACAGAATCGACCCCCCTTTAATCGTACAAGAATATGCGGAGCTGAGCATGTCTGGAAGCACAGGAGAACGTTCTTTTGCCGATATTATTACCAGTATTCGATACTGGGTTATTCATAGTATAACTATACCCTCTCTATTTATTGCGGGTTGGTTATTTGTCAGCACAGGTTTAGCGTATGATGTATTTGGGAGTCCCCGCCCAAACGAATATTTTACAGAAAGCCGACAAGGAATTCCATTAATAACTGGTCGTTTTGACTCTTTGGAACAACTCGATGAATTTAGTAGATCTTTTTAGTTTTAGGAGGAACCAATGACTATAGATCGAACCTATCCAATTTTTACAGTCCGATGGTTAGCTGTTCATGGACTAGCTGTACCTACCGTTTTTTTTTTGGGATCAATATCCGCAATGCAGTTCATCCAACGATAAACATAATCCAAATTAGAGAGATATGACACAATCAAACCCGAACGAACAAAATGTTGAATTGAATCGTACCAGTCTATACTGGGGGTTATTACTTATTTTCGTACTTGCTGTTTTATTTTCTAATTATTTCTTCAATTAATAAAAAATAAGTAAGAGAAGAAACGAGACTGGTAGAATATGAAATAATAATTAGAAATTTGCTTATCTCATTCGGACGGATCGTATCTCATACTTATCTATAACTGTATATGTCTCTAGCATGACAACTTGATGAAATGGTGGAGGAAGCAAGATAAATGGCCGATACTACTGGAAGGATTCCTCTTTGGATAATAGGTACTGTAACTGGTATTCTTGTGATTGGTTTAATAGGTATTTTCTTTTATGGTTCATACTCAGGGTTGGGCTCATCTCTGTAAGAATGTAAAATAATCTAATAATCGGGGTGAACTGAGTTGGAGACATGAAAGCTTAAGAACTCAAGGGATCCCTTGAGTTCTTAAGCTTTCATAATAGAATATATTTTTTTTATTTCAATTTGAAATTTTCAAATTTCTATTTTGAAAATGTCATTCATTGATTTTGAACATCTATTACTAAAGCATAGTATCCATCTTTCAAAGTTAGACTGAAACTACTCGATCTTATTTTGTTTTCCTAAATGAACCAATTAGAATATATCTATTTGACGAGTACAGATATGATTCAAATCCTTTCTTTTCTAATAAACCTCCATTAAGTTACGTTCTATTTCCTCAAAAAATGGGTTCATAATTTTTGATCAGGCATAACACCAATAAGAATTGGATTACTTTTCTTTTACGAAGTTGAAATTGAGAAATTAGCAGCAAATCTAAAAATTCATTTCGGATAATTGAACCTTCTCAAACTGTTTCTTCTTTAGAACCAAAAAGATTTGTGCTAAAATAACAGATGCCAGGAAGAACAAAAGACCTTGGACACGGAATGGATCTTGAAGTACTATTTCAGCATCCCCTTGACCAAATCCACCCACATTAGGATTACTCGTTAATGGCTGATCAAGTTTGATGGATTCGCCCTCTGAAACGAGAAGCTCTGGCCCTGGAGGAATAATATCAACCACTTGACGCCCATCTAACGTATCCGCTATAGTTATTTCATATCCCCCCTTTTCTTTTCGTAGGATTTTACTTACTCTACCAGCTGCTGTAGCGTTATAAACTGTATTGTTACTCTTGTTCCCGTCGGGATAAATTTGACCCCTTCCTCTGTTCCCCCCCACATATATGGGATATTTTAAGAAGTGAGCATCCTTATTATTAGCGGGATCCGGGGAAAGAATAGGGAAAGTTATTTCACTATATTTCTGACCAGGAATAGGGCCTATAACAAGAATATTTTTTTTAGTGGGTCGATAGTTCTGAAAAGCAAGATTACCTATCTTTTCTTTCATCTCGGGGGAAATACGATCCGGGGGTGCTAATTCAAATCCCTCCGGTAAAATAAGAACAGCACCCACATTTAACCCCCCCTTTTTTCCATTAGCAAGAACTTGTTTCACTTGCGTATCATAAGGAATTCGAACAATTGCTTCAAATACAGTATCAGGAAGTACTGCTTGCGGAACCTCAATCTCCACGGGCTTATTAGCTAAATGGCAATTGGCACATACAATACGCCCGGTTGCTTCGCGCGGATTTTCATAACCCTGCTGAGCAAAAATGGGATACGCATTTGAGATAGATGCGTGAGTGATAATATATATCATAAATGATACGGAAATAGATCGAATAATTTCTTTCTTTATCGTGATCCAAGAAAAAAAAAGGTTATTTTGAATTTGCATAGGCCAATCATTGATCCAAAAAATTTTTACAATAAAATTAGGTAGGTCACTCGGATAGTTCCCTATCCACAAGTCTGCTATTTACAGAAATTCTTTTATGCGAATAAAAAATATTCGCGGCGAAATCCCCGTAGGTTCGAAGGAGTAGGTATGTCTTAAAAGGCTTTGCTTATGTCCAAAGTAAGAAATATTCGAGTTGGATCAGTCATTCATTGAATGATAAATCACTACAAGTGATGGAGATAGACGATTTAAATAATGGAAGATCCAATATTTGAAAATTGTGTCTATAATGACGGGAAAAGTAGAAACAAGGCCAGATATAATTTTCTCATTATGAACAAATCCAAAATCTTTGTAGACATAGCCAATCATTAGTTCCCAACCATGGGGCGAATGGAATCCGATACATAAATCAGTTAATAAAAGAATAGAAAAAGCTTTTATTGTGTCACTTAAATTATATAGAAATTCTTGAACCCACGAGTTAAGAATAAGAAGTTCTTCATTACCTAGAATTGAATAAGCACTTAAAATAATGAAACAGATTATATTTGTCGAGAAGTGCAAAATCGTATGGATATGATCCTCATTGTTTATCTTTAGCAATTGGATCGTTTCTTTGTAGATTCCTATATGAGCCCTTTGCAACCCTATTTCCGGGTATTCTTTTATTATTTCGTCCAATAGTAAGAGTTCTTCTAATTCGATGAATTTTTCTAGAATACTCTTTTCTTGCATATCAGTCAAAAACGTTTCGGATTGTGTAGTATTCCACCAATCAGTAACCCAAGATTCAACACCTTTTTGAAATGAAAGAGAAACCCCCCAAGGCAAAAAGACTATAGATATAACAGCAAGAAAAGGGAGAAATGCTTTCTTTTTTTTCCATTTTTTCATTTTTGTGAACTCGTCTCATTCTTCGAATCTATCCGCTGCAATCTACTTACTGTTTTTATTAAACATAAGTTCTATTCTAAGGCATCGAACCCCGTAATCTATCTTTTTTTTTTTTTACTTTCTGATTATCAATCTAGCACGAATATAGAATAAGAAAGAGTCGAAAGAAATAATAAAAATCTTGTTTACAGATAATCTAATTGATACAATTTGAAACTGCTTCGTGTTCTCGATGAATGCTAAAGTGAGACTTAAAAAAAAAAACAAACACTTCAAGGAATAGTATTCCGATTTTGCCTTTAAAGAACTCCCCTTTTCGTTTTTTATTTATAAAAGTATTTTGATTTGCTATTTCATTTCAAAATACTTCAATTGGTACGCGCAAAAAAGAGGCCAATTTGGAAGCTTTTTGCTCAATTTCACCCAGGGTCAAATTCTCATCAGTACGTGTCAATGGAATGGCTCCCTGTCCTTTGATTTCCATATAAAGGATACAACGAGGATAAATGCCTTCTTTAATTTCGATTCTGATCGACTGAATATCCTTCATACGGAATCGTAGGAAAATGCGACGCTTTTTCCCAGGAAATCCCCAACGAAAAATACACACTATTCCTTCGTTTAAATCGAATCGATCATAGCCACTCCCCACATTCCACGAAATTGTGCACAACAAATAGGAACTAATAAAGAGACCCGCGATCCCGTAGAAGGACATCACGATCCCTTGTGGCAAAAAAATGATTTGCTCATATGGAACTAAAGATATAAAATTCTTACCGAGATAGCTGGAAGTTCCAACTAAGACGAATCCTAATGAACCTAAAAAAAGGATCAAGGCCCAGAAGAAATTACTTAGTTTTCGAGACCCCACTATACGTTCTATCCATATATGTTCGAATCGCCAACTCATATTAGATCTAGTTGCATTTTTTTTTTATTGGACTGGAGAACCCTTTTGTTTCTGAAGTAACTCTCATCAACTAGTGCCATTCGCATGGAACCCTTTCCTTTAGAAAAACTCGGAGTAATTCGTCGAATGGGTTAGGTATAAAAAAAAAAGAATATCACTTTTTAGGATCTTCGAGAAATATCTACATATATAGAAATATCTACATATATAGAGATGGATCGACTTTCCGTTTCAGGCATCTGCTTCTGCTTCGCTTCCAATCTATGTTCAAATAAATCAATATAGATTTCCCTATATTGATTGTTTGTATATTTTGAGCATCTATTTACGGATATATAAGAGCTGCGTCATTTAGGCCCCTATGTTAGGGTATAACATACTTTACTAAATGCACATGCTATCTCTAAGTCTTGAAAAAAAAATAGATGAGATTTGAACCCATCAGATCTAAGAAATCTTGTTTTTTTGAACATGAAGAAATAACGAAGCCATTGCAATTGCCGGAAATACTAGTCCTACTAACGGCACAAAAATAGAGGGTAAGCTGTTGAGAGTTGTCATAGAATGGGTACCTCGATTGAATATTTAGACCTGGTATTACTATAAACATATCTTATACTAATACTTAGTAGTATTCTATACTACTAAGTATATCTAAGTGAGTATTCTATATAAATAATAATACAACTAATAGAATAGAAATCAAATTCTTAGAGATATTATTATCTATTATTATCAACTAGAAATAAAAATGAAATAATGAAATAGAAAATAGATAAATTCACGAGTTAAATAAATAGAAATTAATTCAATCCAACAACACCCGTTTTTAGTAAGAAAATAGGGACTTAGGAGGAGATTCGAGTAGAAAGAAAAGATACTCTATATCGATATTTTCGATTTTCTCTATTTGAATTCGCGATACATATGCAACAAGAAGGAAAGACGACCCGCGTTTTATTTTTCGTGCCTAATTGGAATTTCACAGAAAAAAGAATCTTTTTTTTTACTTATGTTGTTAAAAGAGGTTTCTTTCCCGACCCCTAATCAGGAAGACCATTAAAAAATAACGAATTTTTTTGAGAATTCTTTAGAAGAATAAAAATGGATTTTTACCAAAAACCTATCTATTCGTTTTGCTCGCTACAAAGAAAAAAAAGAAATGAATTTAGGATCCGGTTTTACTTCCCCGGAAAAAAGGAGTGAAGCCTAAATAACTCACTCAGAACACCCTTTAAAGGATTACGTGGTACGATTAAATCGAATAAGCCCTTATGGAATAAATATTCAGCCACTTGTGAATCCTCGGGTACTGTCTTATTCAATGTTTGTTCAATTACTCTTTTACCTGCGAATGCAATGTATGCATTAGGTTCGGCGATAATGATATCGCCCAGCATTCCAAAACTAGCCGTCACCCCACCCGTAGTGGGAGATGTAAGGATTGATACATAGAATAACTTTTTATGGGATTGATAATCATACAAAGCAGCAGATATTTTAGCCATTTGCATTAAGCTCAAACTTCCTTCTTGCATACGTGCTCCTCCCGAAGCACATACTAGAATAAGAGGTAATAATTTTGTGGTAGCATACTCGATTAAACGGGTGATTTTCTCGCCTACTACGGATCCCATACTACCCCCCATAAACTGAAAATCCATAACGCCAATT